TCAAAAGCGTGGGATGGGTAAATGTCACAGATGATTAATTGATTTCTTACTTATGTTACTCTATTTTTATTAGTATCGTCTATAATAATTGATGAATCAAATATTTTCAATTGAATTTATCCTTTCAATTGGTTGGTATTTTTGTTTATCCTCGTATCTTTCAAAAATTGAAACTTAGGGAAGTGCTTTAGAAACATATGTATAAAAAGAACATATTTCATTTAGCCTTTTCATGCCTACTATAACTAGTTATTTCGGTTTTCTACTAGCATCTTTGACTATAACCTCAGCTCTATTTATCGGTCTGAGCAAGATACGACTTATTTGAAATTAATTTAATGAACAATTTATAAAAAAATCTTTCTATGGTAGTTCATATATTCTCCAGTCCCTTACCAATTCTTGGTCATTGAGATGTATAGTCAATACAGATTAATATTTAAGGATAAATATTACCTCTCCCTTCCCCCTTTCAAACAAATTGAAATGATTGAAGTTTTTCTATTTGGAATCGTCTTAGGTCTAATTCCTATTACTTTGGCTGGATTATTCGTAACTGCCTATTTACAATACAGACGTGGTGATCAGTTGGATCTTTGATTAATTAACATCTCGTTTTTTATTGACCTCCTACTTCCTTTAATCCGCGGGAGGTCAAATTTAGGTTGCTGCTCAATTATTTTAGTGTAATTTTGACCTCCCGCGATTAACAAGAACACAGAATCACGCCCTGTAGGATTTGAACCTACGACATCGGGTTTTGGAGACCCACGTTCTACCGAACTGAACTAAGAGCGCTTTATTATCACAATAAATATTTTGTAACCCCAATTTATCTTGCATATATATATACTATAAAAAATAAAAATGAAATATTTATTTAATTATGTATGTACAATTTTATTAATTGATCTCAATTGATCCCTCGTTACTGCTCAGAAGATAAGTAATAGGTAGGGATGACAGGATTTGAACCCGTGACATTTTGTACCCAAAACAAACGCGCTACCAAACTGCGCTACATCCCTTTCAATTGGTCTACAGTGTCATTGTAGAGAATCCCTGCCTTGTTTTCCACATCTTTATTTCCTACATTGATATACACAAACTATCTTATCATTTCTTCCTTCTTCCTTTTGGTCTCATATATCATATAACAAACATATAATATGGTAAAAGACTTATATAAAGTATGAAATTAATATGAAATCTACCACAAAAAATTAATATTTTTTAGGAATTTAAGGCGGAAATGGACGTATTTTTTTCTTTTAATAAATATCTATTTTGTACATTTCAATTTGAATTAGGAACTCCGCGTACAAGTGGTAAGTCATTAACTACATATACACATCCGGTCATATATGTATTACCATTAGGTATTACAAATTACAATAAAATTACAATAACGAATACAGAAAGAGGAGTTTTTAAAATGCGAGATCTAAAAACATATCTCTCCGTGGCACCGGTAGTAAGTACTCTATGGTTCGGGTCTTTAGCAGGTTTATTGATAGAGATCAATCGTTTTTTTCCGGATGCGTTGATATTCCCCTTTTTTTCATTCTAGCTATTGATATGGGAAGGGGGAAGAAGATTAGAGATACAATCAAATATCTGTAACTAATCCCTACCCCTCCCTTCTTTTTTTCTTTGTTTTTTCTTTTTTTCTTTTTTTACTTATTCTTTCTAAAAAAAAAAAAAAAACAAAGAAAAAGCGGTTTCACCCTCAGTGAAACTATGAACTCGGGCTCAGGCTCAAATTAAATTAATAATAGAACGGAAATGCGGTGGTTGGGGCAACAATATCATACAAGATACTTAACTGAAAATGAAATACTGTACGGCAATTAAAAATTAGAAATATAGTTAGAAATCATTATATTACTTATTATTTATTACTATATTGATTGCAACAAAACATTTCTTTCATAATTTGATTTCGAGTTACCTGCTTCTATTTTTGTGTCCTTTCTTCTTCCTTGCTTCGGGTCGGAAAATTAAAGAATTGAGTGAATCAAAAACCAAAGGAGGTTCATGGCTAAGGGTAAAGATGTCCGAGTAACGGTTATTTTGGAATGTACCAGTTGTGTTCGAAATCGTGTTAATAAGGAATCAATGGGCATTTCCAGATATATTACTCAAAAGAATCGACACAATACGCCTAGTCGATTGGAATTGAGAAAATTCTGTCCCTGTTGTTACAAACATACGATTCATGGGGAGATAAAGAAATAGATCGAACCGATCGCTCGTGTGTCAGTCTTCCAAGGAAGATGAAAAATTACATATTATATATAACAATATATATATATAATTTATTTTAATTTATTTTTTAATTTATTTAAATAGAAACAAATAAATAGAAACAAACCAAATCCTATTTCGATCGGATCAAAGATGATGTAGAATTAAGAAATAGGATTGGGATTTTCAGGATAAGGAATAAACAAACCATGGATAAATCCAAGCGAATCTTTCTTAAATCTAAGCGATCTTTTCGTAGGCGTTTGCCTCCGATCCAATCGGGGGATCGAATTGATTATAGAAACATGAGTTTAATTAGTCGATTTATTAGCGAACAAGGAAAAATATTATCTAGACGGGTGAATAGATTGACCTTAAAACAACAACGATTAATTACTATTGCTATAAAACAAGCTCGTATTTTATCTCCGTTACCTTTTCTTAATAATGAGAAACAATTTGAAAGAAGCGAGTCAACCGCTAGAGCTGCTGGTCTTAGAACCAGAAAAAAAATAGGTTGACTCTTCAATTGAATTGAATCAAAATAAAATTCCAATCCAAACTCAAATGCGGATTGACGTTTTTTTTTTTGTTCGAAAAATCGTAAAATCGAAATGTCCTGTCGTAAGAAAAAAAATGGGAGAAGAGGAATAAATATTTTATATTTAACGTCTTTCTTCATTTTGATGACTTTATCATATTTTATCATACTAATTTCTACTCTACCTTCCCAGAGTTCATTCTCCAGGGAACTCCATTTAAACTATTCCAACGGATTCCTTCCAATCTCTTTATTTTATGATCTCATTGGAAATCATATAAAGACAACTCTTATTTAATATAGCTATTTGTGCAAGTATTTTACGATTAAGAAGTAACTGTCTCTTGTACAGATTGTGTATAAATTTACTATAACTTAAGTATACTTTATTCTCGCGAATTACTGCATTTATCCGAGTGATCCACAACCGACGAAAATCTCTCTTTTGTCTACCTCTATCCCGATGAGCCGAAACCAAAGCTCTTATTTTCTGTTGAGTAATAGTACGAGTAAGTCTTGAATGAGCCCCTCGAAAGGTTGATGCAAATAAACGAATTTTTGTTCTACGTCTTCGGGCTATATACCCTCGTTTAATTCTGGTCATTGAATAAATGAAACTTTGATGAATAACTAATCGATTTCCTTTCTTTCAGTTATTCCCTTCCCGTATCCTAGTCTATTAATAACAAAACGGATTCTTCCAATGTATAAAATTTTAATTCCAATGGCTTTTGCTACTATAACCTTCCCGACCACGATTTTTTTTTTTTTTTTTTCTAGGTGAAATGCCTAGAAAAAATTGTATTGATATTAGGTATCAAAACCACATAAAAGTTGTAAATAGAAATGGATATAGTGGGTTCCATCGTTTCTATGGTTACTTCTTAAACGGTGAGGTCCTCTCTATACACCGGAGCCCTTCTTTCATTTAATCAATGTTATTGTTAACTTGTACAGTTCACACTCTTTGGCTCTACCCATAATTATCCAGTACGAGGTCTTTCACAATGAGATCTACTTATACAGTAACGGTATTTAATTATGAAGATTAGCTGAGTAGCTGACCCTGTTAGTCCGTTCTTGCAAGAGTAAGGCATAATTTTTCTGCTTTTTAAAATAGTATTTCCCCTGCTTAATGGATATCATTTGCTATCAATGGAGAATTCTTTCTCATCTTAAATTTAAAACGGAGTTGATTGGATTTGCACCAACGGAAACCATACATTTGATACCACAATAGAAGGATAGATCTTTTTGATTTTTAGATATTGAATGGAGTTCTTCCATTCTAGTCTATTCACTGGTACTGATCGTTGATACTGGATCAATTGTTTTCTTTCTTTTGTCCTAGCCCATGATCTGAACGAGTCGCACATACACCCTAGTACATGTTCCTCGTCGCTGAGGACATCCCCCAAGAGCGGGGGATTTCGTGACATTTCTGATTGGCTGTCTTGTGTTTCTAATAAGCTGTTTAATAGTTGGCATATTGAATCATATACATAATGGGCTGGTTTAGATCGATCTTAACCGGATGATTATGAATTATTTTATTTCTATATTAATAGATTAATGAATAGAATCTTAAATCAGATTAATGAATAGAATATTAAATCCGGTAAGAAGATAAAATCTCAAATCACCAATTCGTCTGAAATTTTTGTTATTTTTTCTTTTTTATTCAGTCGCTACAAGATCAACAATTCCATGAGCTTGGGCTTCTGTTGCTGACATAAAAACATCTCTTTCCATATCTTCGGATACAACCCATAAGGGTTTGCCTGTCCTTTGTACATAAACCCTTGTGACGGTTTCGCGCAGCTTCAAAAGTTCTTCCGCTTCCAAGATAAATTCTCCCGTCTGTGCCTCATAAAAAGAACTAGCAGGTTGATGGATCATTACCCTGATGATATAACATAATAAATGTTTATTCTATCTCGCATGATGATAAGGTGAAGAGATAAAGAATAATAAAATATATAATTGAACAACCGTACAGGCATCTTTTACGCATTGCATACGGCTCTATAATGGAATTCGTTTTTACCTTACTTAAATATCAAATAAATTAAATTTAAATTAAATATAGGGTCTATCAGACTCGGGTTGGTAAATGATCCAATAACCACCCTTCTTTTTGTTTTTGGAGTAGTTCAAAAATACTATGATGGCTCCGTTGCTTTATATATTTATTTCGTCTGTTATTTAGCAA